TGCCTATTGGTGTTCCAAAAGTACCTTTTCGAAGTCCTGGAGAGGAAGATGCATCTTGGGTTGACGTATAGCGCGACTTGTCAGAAATATTGGGTCATATGGGATTTCCCCGTTATCTCCCCCGATCGAGATATCCTCGGTTTCGCCCAAGAAAGATTAATTGAATCATCAAAAATTTGGAGCGTGAGGTACTATTAAATCAAATCCATTTTTTGGGGGGATTCAGATTACTATTATCAATTAGAATGATTTATGGTTGGGTTGGTTGGGCTAATAAAATGAAGTATCCAGGCTCCGTTTAGAAAAACCCAATTGGTAATATATCTATGATTACTACTTGTATCATAAATAATTCCTATTTGTAAAGAGATCCCGTTTGGAAAGAGAAGCGGTCTCAATTAATCAATGTTAATCAATCGAATGGATGAATACATCAAATATTTGGCGGAAGGCATGAAATGAATTGAAAAAAAAAGAAAGTCATAACAACAAGAAATGGTAATGAGAGCATTTGTCCTATATGTGCAAATAGAAATCGGGCGGATCTTTACCCGGAGTAGAGCATAAACCTAAAAAGATTAACGAGGCCCATTCAAGAACAAGAAAATTACATCGTGATTTGGATTGGATCTCGATGAAACAATACATCAATGAGAAGTTAATTCGATAAGTTTAGTGAATTCTTTTTTTTTTATTATAAGGAAAGGAGTCAAAACTCGTCTTTATTGAAAAATCGAAGAAAAAGTCCTTTCGTTAGAAACCTGCTATGAAAAAAGAAAGAGGACTGGAATCTACACATTGATTCGTTTTTTTTCGCAATTTTTTTTTTTGAACCGTATGCGTCAAAAGATGCATGTACGGTTCCTAAGGGATACAACTTTACCCTAATCAACCGACTTTATCGAGAAAGATTACTTTTTTTAGGCCAAGAGGTTGATAGTGAAATATCGAATCAGCTTATTGGTCTTATGGTATATCTCAGTATCGAGGATGATACCAAAGATCTGTATTTGTTTATAAACTCTCCTGGCGGATGGGTAATACCCGGAGTAGCTATTTATGATACTATGCAATTTGTGCGACCAGATGTACATACAATATGCATGGGATTAGCCGCTTCAATGGGATCTTTTATCCTAGTCGGAGGAGAAATTACCAAACGTCTAGCATTCCCTCACGCTTGGCGCCAATGAGGTTTTTATTTGAGAGAAAAAAAAAAAAAAGACTATGCCTTCGCCATATGAAATATGAATATTAAGTAATAATAGCATGGCACTTTGAATTCGATATGAGAAAGTTTTTTATTGTTTTTTCAAAACATTCGATTATGTATCGAAAGAGTAGTATGAGATTAAAGGTATTTCCGATTTTATCTTATCTATCGGGAGTCCAGTTCAGCGTCACAAACTTTTTTGTTTTCACACTAGAGGACTTTTAACATATGTTATGAAAGAGTGCGAAAATAAAAAATAAAATAAGATTATTTTTTCCTTATTTTATTTGATCGGCTCAAAAAGAAACTTTGGGATTGCTGAATCACAGACAAAAAAAATCATAAATATATAAAGCAACGGAGCCATCATAGTATTTTTAAACTCCTTGGAAAGGAAGGGTGGTAATTTGATCATTTACCGATATGGGTCTGATAGATCCTATTTTTCTCTGTCTTTGATGGAAGGTAAGGGTCAATTTGATTGTAGAGCCGTATGCAACGCACAAAAGATGCCTGTACGGTTGTTCAATTCTATCTTTTTTTTGTTTGTTATTCTTTATCTTTCTTTCTTTTCTCTTCCTTTCATCATGCGAGATAGAGGAACCTTTTATTATGTTATATCATCAGGGTAATGATCCATCAACCTGCTAGTTCTTTTTATGAGGCACAAACGGGAGAATTTATCCTGGAAGCGGAAGAACTGCTGAAACTGCGTGAAACCCTCACAAGGGTTTATGTACAAAGAACGGGTAAACCTTTATGGGTTGTATCCGAAGACATGGAAAGAGATGTTTTTATGTCAGCAACAGAAGCCCAAGCTTATGGAATTGTTGATCTTGTAGCGGTTGCATGAAAATAGCATGGATTTCGCCCAACTCCGTGATTTGAGATTTTATCTTTTTATTTTACCAAGTTTAATATTCTATCTATTAAAACTTATTTAATAGAATATTAACTAGAAGTAATTCATAATCATCTGGTTAGGATCGATCTAAACCAGCCCATCATATTATGGATATGATTCAACATGCCAACTATTAAACAACTTATTAGAAATACAAGACAGCCAATCCGAAATGTCACGAAATCCCCCGCTCTTGGGGGATGCCCTCAGCGTCGAGGAACATGTACTAGGGTGTATGTGCGACTCGTTCAGATCATGAGCTAGCCCAAAAGAAAGAAAACAATTTTTCCAGTATCCATGATCAATACCGATGAATAGGATAGAATGGAAAAACAAACTCCATTCACTATCTAAAAATAAAAAAATCTATCATATCCCTATCC